AACCTCAGTTCTATTTATTGGTCTAAGCAAAATACGACTTATTTGAAATTAATTGAATGCAGATTTTTTTATAAAAAAGGATTTCGGTGGTATTTCATATGTTCGATAGTTACTTACCGTGTTAATTACCCAATTTTGTGAGATTCATCGGCAATACAGATTAAGAGCTAGGAATAGATAGTACCTCTCTTTTCTCCCTTTCAAAAATGAAAACAAAAGAAAATTGAAATGATTGAAGTTTTTTTATTTGGAATCGTCTTAGGTCTAATTCCTATTACTTTGGCTGGATTATTCGTAACTGCTTATTTACAATACAGACGTGGTGATCAGTTGGACTTTTAATTAATTAACATCTCGTTTTTTTTTACTGACCTCCTTCTTGCTTTCATATGCGGGAGGTCTAATTCAGATTTCTGCTCAGTAATTTGCGAGCAGTGGAATTTTGACACAATCTAATAAACAAGAGTGAAATCACGCTCTGTAGGATTTGAACCTACGACATTGGGTTTTGGAGACCCACGTTCTACCGAACTGAACTAAGAGCGTTTTTCTTGTTTTTTTTTCTAAAAAACGAAAAAGCTAGAAAGAGGGCATTTTTTAACCCGAATCTATTTCGTACGTATATACTATATCATACATAGTATATCATAAATTTCAGAATTATATGTATGTCCGATTTTATTAAAAAAATCGATCAAAATAGATACCTCGTTACTGCTCTTCTGAGCAGTAATAGGTAGGGATGACAGGATTTGAACCCGTGACATTTTGTACCCAAAACAAACGCGCTACCAAGCTGCGCTACATCCCTTTCAATTGGTTTACAGTGTCATTGTAGAGAATTCCTGTCTTGTTTTCCACATCCTTCTTCTTTTTTATTGGTATATCAAATTCATTTCTTCTTTTTTTCTCATATCAGATAACAAAGATATAATTAAAAAATTTACTTTTTTTTACGAAAATTCTCTCAATTTAAATTTGACATAAATAGGCGTTTACGTTTTCAAATGGAATCTATAAGATCGTTCTAGTAGACAATATTTCAATTCTCATTTTGAAAGCGGAGGGACGGAAGTTACGTATACAAATACAAAAACTTCTTAATTACATGTACATCTGTAGTTATATATATTACTATATATAATGTAATACAATAAAGAAGAAAGAAGGAGGATTTCAAATGCGAGATCTAAAAACATATCTTTCCGTAGCACCGGTACTAAGTACTCTATGGTTCGGTTCGTTAGCGGGTTTATTAATAGAGATTAATCGTTTATTTCCAGATGCATTAACATTTCCCTTTTTTTGATTCTAGTTATTAACATCAGAAAGGGGTTAAAAATTTAGAGATACAATCAACGATCGGGGACTAATCCTACGTATACCCCCCCCCCCCCCCACTTTTTCTAATTTATTCTAAAAAACTAATTAGAAAAGGTGGGGGGGGAAAGGTCATAAAAATGAGGGTTCAGGATCCAATTAAATTAGTATTAGTAATAGAACGAAAAAAAGTGTTGCTAGGTAAAGAGTATCTTATGAGATACTTAAAAAAAATACTGTACAAAGATTTTAAATAGAGTTTTTACAAAATCATTGTATTACTTATTATTTTTATTTAATTACTAATTAATATTCATTGCAACGAAATATTTCAGAATTTTTTTTAGTTAACAGCTTCTATTTTTTTGGTTCTTGTTCTTTCTGGATCCTAAAATGAAAATAGAAGATTGAGGTGAATCATAAATCCAAAGGAGGTTTCATGGCCAAGGGTAAAGATGTTCGAGTAACAATTATTTTGGAATGTACCAGTTGTGCTCGAAATGATATTAAAAAAGAATCAGCAGGAATTTCCAGATATATTACTCAAAAGAATCGGCATAACACCCCTAGTCGATTGGAATTGAGAAAATTCTGTCCCTATTGTTATAAACATACAATTCACGGGGAAATCAAGAAATAGATCAAATTGAGTGCTTGTATGTCAACTTTTATTTTAAAAACAGGAATAATGCTAGTACCTATATATTATTACATATATATAAATATAAACAAATAAATCAATAGAAAGAAATCTAATCCTATATTCTTAATTCTATATAGAAACTCTATCCTATATAGAAATAGAAATCGTTTTTATTTTGATCCGATCAAAATAGGATTTTAGAGATAAGGAATAAAAAATTATGAATAAATCTAAGCGACTTTTTACTAAATCCAAGCGATCTTTTCGTAGGCGTTTGCCCCCGATCCAATCGGGGGATCGAATTGATTATAGAAACATGAGTTTAATTAGTCGATTTATTAGTGAACAAGGAAAAATATTATCTAGACGGGTGAATAGAGTGACTTTAAAACAACAACGATTAATCACTATTGCTATAAAACAAGCTCGTATTTTATCTTTGTTACCTTTTCTTAATAATCAGAAACAATTTGAAAGAAGTGAGTCGACCCCTAGAACTACTAGCCTTAGAACCAGAAAAAAATAGACTTATTCTTCAATTGAATAACAATTCCAATCTGAAGGAATTAAAAAAGAGATTAATGTTTTGTTCGAAAAATCCAATCAAGAATCAAAATTTGATTGTTACGTCTGTGTCTATCATAAAAAAAAAAAGAAAAGAATCGTCGAAAAGAAAAAAAATAACTCGTTTTTTAGCGACTATATACTCTCGTTTTGTTTTGACGACTTTTTTTTATAATACTAATTTCTACTCTACCTTCCCCGAGCTCATTCTCCTTAGAACTCTATTTAAAATATTTTCGTGGATTTCTTCCAATCCCCTTATTTGTTTATGTCATTCGAAATTGTATAAAGACAACTCCTATTTAATAGAGCTATTTGTGCAAGTATTTTCCGATTAAGAAGTAATTGCTTCTTGTACAGATTGTGTATGAATTGGTTATAACTATAGAATACCCCCATTTCGTGAATTACGGCATTTATTCGAGTGATCCATAAACGGCGAAAATCTCTTTTTCTTTTACCCCTATCCCGATGAGCCGAAACTAAAGCTCTTATTCTCTGTTGAGTCATAGTTCGTGTAAGTCGTGAATGAGCCCCTCGAAAGCTTGATGCAAATAAACGAAGTTTTGTTCTACGCCTCCGAGCTATATATCCGCGTTTAATTCTAGTCATTGAATAAATCAAACTTTGATGAATAACTAATTCTTTTTTTAGTTATTCTTTCCCCCTTACTAGTCTATTAATAACCAAACGAATTATTCCAATGTATAAAAAAAAATTCCAATGGCTTTTGCTACTCTAACCTTCCCCACCACTATTTTTTGCTAGGTATTTTCCTTTGCTTTGAAAGGATAAATTCCCTTGATACTTGATATCAAAAAGTAGAATAACTACAAAAAGTAGTAAATATAATTGGATAAATAGTGGGTTCCATCGTTTCTATGGTTACTTCTAAAACGGTGAGGTCCTCTCTATACACCGGAGCTCCTTCTTTTAATTAATCAATACTATTGGTAACTTGTACAATTCACATTCTTTGGCTCTACCCCATGAATATTCCAGTAATAGGTCTTTCACAATGAGATCCCCTTTATACAGTAACGGTATTTCATTTTTAAAATTGATTTGGTCATTTACCCTGTTAGTCCGTTCTTTTCTTTCAAGAGTGGAATCTTTTTTCTAAAAAATGGAATTTCCCCCGCTTAATGGATAATAATTTGTTATCATTGGGGGTTTTCTAAAAAATGGAGTTGATTGGATTTGCACCAATGTAAACCATAAGTTTCAGACACAATAGAATATATGAACGATCTATATTTTTTAAATAATGAATCGAGTTCCTCCATTCTATTTTATTCACAGGTACTGATCCTTGATATTTCAAAAAGAATGTCCTTTTTATGTCTCAGTCTATGATCTAAACGAGTCGCACATACACCCGAGTACATGTTCCTCGTCGCTGAGGGCATCCCCGAAGCGCTGGGGATTTCGTGACATTTCGGATTGGCTGTCTTGTATTTCTAATAAGTTGTTTAATGGTTGGCATACGGAATCATATAAATAATGGGCTGGTTTAGATTAGTTCTAACCGGCTAATTCTGAATTACTTCTCTTCAAGATTCTCTTCAATATTTTTTTTATATTGAAGAGAATATGAAACTAAACCTTTAATCTAAAAAGATATAAAATGAGAAATTGTAGATTTGCATGAAATCGCTCCTATTTTTTATTGAACCGCTACAAGATCAACAATTCCATGAGCTTGGGCTTCTGTTGCTGACATAAAAACATCCCTTTCCATGTCTTCGGATACAACCCATATAGGTTTGCCCGTTCTTTGTACATAAACCCTTGTGATGGTTTCGCGAAGTTTTAGTAGTTCTTCCGCTTCCAAGATAAATTCTCCCGTTTGTGCCTCATAAAACGAACTCGCGGGTTGATGGATCATTACCCTGATGATATAATAGAAAAGGTTCTTCTATTTCGCAGAATGAGGCGGGATAACCAAAACCAAAAAAACGGAGAAAATTGAATAACCGTACAGGCTTTTTTTGTGCATTGCATACGGCTCCACAATGGAATTTACTTTTTTGAACTTTCCTTTTGGCGAAAGAAAACAAAATATAGGTTGTATTATACGCAGATCCAGAAATCATCCAATTACCATCCTTCTTTTTTTGTAGGAGTTAAAAAAATACTATGATGGTTCCGTTGCTTTATATATCATTTTTTTGATTCGTCTATGATTCAGCAATCCCAAAGTGTCTTTTTTTTTTTTTATAAATTTTATAAATAAGCTTCCGGTGTGAAAACAAAGTTTGTGACGCTCAAATGTGCCCGAATAGGTAAGATATCATTTGAAATACCTCTTCCTTATCTCATACTACTCTTTCAATATATAATCTAATTTTTTTTAATCTAAAAAATTGCATATTGAATTCGAAGTGCCATGCTATTATTACTTAACTAATTCATATTTCCGATGGCGAAGGCATAGTATTTTTTTCTCGAAAATAAAAAAACTCATTGGCGCCAAGCGTGAGGGAATGCTATACGTTTGGTAATTGCTCCTCCGACCAGGATAAAGGATGCTATTGAAGCGGCCAATCCCATGCATATTGTCTGTACATCGGGTCGCACAAATTGCATAGTATCATAAATAGCCATTCCAGATATTACCCATCCACCAGGAGAGTTTATAAACAAATAAAGATCTTTGGTATCCTTTTCTATACTGAGATATATCATAAGACTAATAAGTTGATTCGAGATTTCGGTATCAACCTCTTGGCCTAAAAAAAATAATCTTTCTCGATAAAGTCGGTTGATTAGGATAAAATTTTATTCCTTAGGAGCCGTACAGGCACCTTTTGGTGCATACGGTTCAACAAAAATTGTGAAAAAATCAATGTGTCGATTCCAACCTCCCCTTTTTTCATAGAAGGTTTTTCTTTCTAACTTATAACGGAAGGGCTTGCTCCCAAAAGTAAAAGAAAAATTCAGTTTTGGCGCCTTTTATTAGATATTATAATCCTCTAATAAAACGATTGATTAAGCCTGTCAGACTCATTTGATTCATTGATATTTTTTTTTCATCGAGATTCAGTTGAAATGGCGATGGTTTTTTCTTGTTCCTGAACGGGCTTCTTCCTTTTTTTATTCCATTTTTTAGGTTTATGCTCTACCCCGAGTAAAAGGAAAAATTTGCCCGATTTTGATTTGCACATATAGGACAAATGAACCAAATACCGCGTCTTTTTTTACTACTCCTTCTTTTTTTTTTCAATTCATTTCTTTCACATGTCTTCTGTCAAATAGTCAACAAATTTTGAATTATATGATTTAATTTGAGCAACAGTTTTAGATCACCCTGTTTCAATTTTTTTATAGAATTTTTTATCATAATTTTGCATATCATATAAGTAGTAATTATAAAAATATTATATATTAATGATCAATTGGGTTTTTGCTAAACGGAGCCTGGATACTTCATTTTATTAGTCCGATCACGTAAACCATAAAAAAATTTTGATAATCTAATATCAATCTAAATACTCCCTGCATTTAATTCCACTTTATTTTTTGCGCTTCGCGTTACAAATTTTTGATAATTCAATCAATCTTTTTGAGCGAAACAGAGGATATCTCGATCGAGGGAGAAAATGGGGAAATCCCATATAGCCCAATATATCTGACAAGTCGCACTATATGTCAACCCAAGATGTATCTCCTTCTCCAGGACTTCGAAAAGGTACTTTTGGAACGCCAATAGGCATGAAATGAAAAAAAAGAGAATGAAGTTCTCTATTTCACTTTGATGTGGAAACGTAAGATTGGGGTTTCGGGTTTTAATACTATTATCCCCTTTTTTCCTACTTTATTAATCATATTTAAATTCATGATATTTAATACATAAGTTGAATAAGCTAAAATAAAATATAAAATAAAAGTAAAGTAAGAGAGAATGAATAAAAATAAAGGAAATTCTTTACGAACGGGCTTCTGAATGATTAACAATAATAGCTATCTTGGTTCATATAAAATAGGAATAACCCCCATTGCGTATTGGTACTTATCGGATATAGAATAGATCCGCTTCCCTTTTTTTCTATGAATTGAATTGTTCGATTATTACTAACAGAATAGAACAAATATTAATCCTTTCTCCGAAATAATTACCTCAAAAGGGGGGGTACGTAGCATAGTTTTTTCCAATGCAATAAAGTTACATAGTGTCTATTTTTCGTTGATAAAGGGGTATTTCCATGGGTTTGCCTTGGTATCGTGTTCATACTGTTGTATTGAATGATCCCGGTCGTTTACTTTCTGTTCATATAATGCATACTGCTCTGGTTGCTGGTTGGGCCGGCTCGATGGCTCTATATGAATTAGCAGTTTTTGATCCCTCCGACCCCGTTCTTGATCCAATGTGGAGACAAGGTATGTTCGTTATACCTTTCATGACTCGTTTAGGAATAACCAATTCGTGGGGCGGTTGGAATATTACAGGAGGGACTATAACGAATCCGGGTCTTTGGAGTTACGAAGGGGTAGCCGGAGCACATATCGTGTTTTCCGGCTTGTGCTTCTTAGCAGCTATTTGGCATTGGGTATATTGGGATCTAGAAATTTTTTGTGATGAACGTACAGGAAAACCTTCTTTGGATTTGCCCAAGATTTTTGGAATTCATTTATTTCTTTCAGGAGTGGCTTGCTTCGGTTTTGGCGCATTTCATGTAACAGGATTATATGGTCCTGGAATATGGGTATCCGACCCTTATGGACTAACCGGAAAGGTCCAACCCGTAAACCCGGCGTGGGGCGTGGAGGGTTTTGACCCCTTTGTTCCGGGAGGAATAGCCTCTCATCATATTGCAGCAGGGACGTTGGGTATATTAGCGGGCCTATTCCATCTTAGTGTTCGTCCGCCTCAACGTCTATACAAAGGATTACGTATGGGCAATATTGAAACCGTCCTTTCCAGTAGTATTGCTGCTGTCTTTTTTGCAGCTTTTGTTGTTGCTGGAACTATGTGGTATGGTTCTGCAACTACTCCCATCGAATTATTTGGTCCTACTCGTTATCAATGGGATCAGGGATACTTTCAACAAGAAATATATCGAAGAGTTAGTGCTGGACTGGCTGAAAATCAAAGTTTATCAGAAGCTTGGTCTAAAATTCCTGAAAAATTAGCTTTTTATGATTATATTGGTAATAATCCAGCAAAAGGGGGGTTATTCCGAGCGGGTTCAATGGACAATGGGGATGGAATAGCTGTTGGATGGTTAGGACACCCCGTCTTTAGAAATAAAGAAGGGCGTGAACTTTTTGTACGCCGTATGCCTACTTTTTTTGAAACATTTCCGGTTGTTTTGGTAGACGGAGACGGAATTGTTAGAGCCGACGTCCCGTTTAGAAGGGCAGAATCAAAATATAGTGTCGAACAAGTAGGTGTAACTGTTGAGTTTTATGGTGGTGAACTCAATGGAGTGAGTTATAGTGATCCCGCAACTGTGAAAAAATATGCTAGACGGGCTCAATTGGGTGAGATTTTTGAATTAGATCGTGCGACTTTGAAATCCGATGGTGTTTTTCGTAGCAGCCCAAGAGGTTGGTTTACGTTTGGACATGCTTCGTTTGCTCTACTTTTCTTCTTTGGACACATTTGGCATGGTGCTAGAACCCTCTTCAGAGATGTTTTTGCTGGTATTGATCCCGATTTGGATGCTCAAGTGGAATTTGGGGCATTCCAAAAACTTGGAGATCCAACTACAAAAAGACAAGCAGTCTGATGCAACATTGCTTTTTTTCTTCTAGTTTCTGTTTGCGATTTTATTTAATAGGTAGGGTACTGTAGGAATCTTGATTTAAATCGCTGCCGTTTCTTTGACTCTTTTTCTTTCTTTCTTTATCCAGAGGGATACTCCCAAGTAAACAAAACAGGTATGAAAGCTATAATTGTAAACCACGATCAAATTTATGGAAGCATTGGTTTATACATTTCTTTTAGTATCCACTTTAGGGATAATTTTTTTCGCTATTTTTTTTCGGGAACCACCTAAAATTTCAACTAAAAAATGAAATAATTTTTCATTATCTTCATTGACGTAATCAGCCTCCAAATATTTGGAGGCTGATTACGTCAACTAGTCCCCGTGTTCCTCGAATGGATCTCTTAGTTGTTGAGAGGGTTGCCCAAAGGCAGTATATAGAGCATACCCAGTAAAACTTACAAGTAACCCAGATATAAAGATGGCGACTAGGGTTGCTGTTTCCATTATTATAGAATTGAAAGACCACACTGGATCTATGCTAAGATCATTTATTTACAACGGAATGGTATACAAAGTCAACAGATCGTAATGAATACAAAATAAGATTTATGGCTACACAAACTGTTGAGGATAGTTCTAGATCTGGTCCAAGAAGCACTACTGTAGGGAAGTTATTGAAACCGTTGAATTCCGAATATGGTAAAGTAGCTCCTGGATGGGGAACGACCCCTTTGATGGGTGTTGCAATGGCTCTATTTGCGGTATTCCTATCTATTATTTTGGAGATTTATAATTCTTCTGTTCTACTGGATGGAATTTCAGTGAATTAGACTGAGAAGAATCTTGAAGTTCTAGCTTTTAGCTCGATACAAAAAAGTAAAGTATGTAGGTCTAACAATTTTAGCCTATTCTCCTTTGGTAGTTCGACCGCGAAATTTTTTTCTGCATTGTATATTTCCGGAATATGAGTGTGTGACTTGTTAGAATTGACCCTATGGATAGTACAGAGAATGGGGTCTGTCATCTTTATCAAGATGGTTTTACTTCGTCGGATATTCATTCGAGTATCTGGAGCACGAAAAAGATCAAATAGATCACAAAGTCTTCGAACTATGATTCATACTTAATACTCAGACCTCGTAGCCGGACTTCTTTCCGTTCTATCTTATAAACTTTAATAAATCAAAATATTTTTCTGCTTTTAAACTCTTATTTGGATCAAAGGACAAACGCTTCTTTGTATTTTATGTTTTTAGTCATTATAGCTATTTTTTTGATTGAATAAGTGATGATCCAATGGTTCTCACTCAGTGAACTTTGGACTTTGAAGGTTTCATTGAATTATCGTGGTTCTCGTATGAATCTGAGGTTTCAATTGATTAGTTAAGTAGGGTCTTAACAAGAGAATTCCTATCAATAATAAAGAAAACAAGAAGAAATCCCTATCCCCGTTCCATACAAATACCAAATAAAAAAGACAATAAAGATAGGTAATCTAGAAGATTCAAGAAGCCTGTAACGATCAACACAACATAAAGACGAATGAGCTTACTTGATTTTTTGGCATTTAACCACAAAGAAGAGCTTTCGCATTTTGACTCTTTCATATCTTTAAATAATATTAATGAGAGACAAGTTTAAAACTTTATATTCCATATCTGTTTCAATCAGTATTTGGGTCTTTTTTTTGTTTGAGCTGTACGAGATGAAATTCTCATATACAGTTCTTGGAGGGGGAGTAACCTTGGTTTACCTATCT